TCGAAATAAATAAATTTAACACCAATTGCAGTAATATATTTTTATTGTATTACAAAGATCAATTATTTTTTTACGGGATAGGGATGATTCGAACATCCAAGGATTTCTCCAGGAATTAGCAAGACCTTTGACTTACCAATGTCGACTACCCCTCTTATTTTTAATTTACTCTCTAGTTAAGAGGTATAAATTTAAGCTTTAGTGGAGAAAGATAGATTTGAACTATCATTTTTATAGTGCAAGTATAACTGATTACCATTATCGGATTCCCCCAACAATTCTTTATTTTAAATATAAAAAAAGTTTAATAAGATATTAAAATAAAAGCACCTGGACTTGAACCAGAACTTTCTCCTTAAAAGGGAGACACTCAACCACTCGAGTTCTGCTTTCGTTTAGTTTTATTACTATTATATAATTATAATCTTAAATTTACTAGATAGTTTTTATTATAATTTAAGAAGAGTATTTTACTGAGTCAATCAGAGTCGAACTGATATTGTTCATTACCAAAAAATGACGTTTTCCCAAGTTAAACTACAACTCATTTTAACTTATGTATTTTATTTGATTAGTTAAAACGTTATTCTCTAGTAAAATTATTATAAAAAACTAGAATAGTAATAATAAAAGATCTGCCAATAACTGGATTCGAACCAATAACAAATTCTTACAAGGGATCCGTTTTACCAATTGAAACTATATCGGCTTTAAATTTTTATAAATATTAAAAGATTAATGTTTGCCCTGAAATGAAATCGAATCACTTTCTTGCCTTCTTCAGAGGCACGCTTTAACCGTTAAGCTACCAAGGCTTTATTAATTTATTATTAATTATATATTATATATTAAAATATATTTAAATATCTCTTTTAAATTAGGAGCTTACTAACTGTTAATGATTTATTACTATATTTTCTATTATTTGTATTATTATATGGAAATATATGGAGCATAGTTTCTTGATACATAAAGTAAAAAATATAGACTCTCATATATCTCACTGATGTTTTTTTATATTTTATATAATGAAGTTGCCTTATTTTAATTTATTTAAATAATATTACATATTTTAATATATTACGATTTCAGGGGGTTTTTATATTTTATTATAAAAAATATCATCAATTTGATTAAAATTTTATGATTTATAGTATAATAATTTGGTGATTTGCTCAATAACGTGATTTTATTGTTATTTTATGTTTTGATTAGGTAAATAAGGAAAGGTTATATGGAATATTGTTTATAAAATGAAATATGATATTTTTCGTATAGATAATATTTATATTTATTGGGGTATCTAGAATTTTATTTAAAATTATTTAGTTTTTATTATCTAATTTTTTAATATACAATCTAATAACTTGTTGTAAAGTATATGATGGTAAGATATATTTAGAGAAAATATAAATTAAAGCAATTAAAGTTAATAATAAAAATGATAATTGGTTTACAAAGTGAAATGGTATTAATTGAGGCATTTTTAAAAACAAAAAAAATTTAATTCTCTCCCTAATCTATAAACTTTTAGGTAATAAATATATTAGGGTAGCTAGAGCAACTAATTAATATTAATTAGGCTTACAATTGACATTGTAATAGCATAGGAGAATAGGCACTGTCAATAACATTCAATAAAGAATATTAGACAATATGTAATAAATTACTAGATGTGCCTTTAAGTTAATCTAATAAAAATTAGAAAGAATAATAATATTGAAAAGTTAAGAGATTAATCAATTAAATTCTATAATTATATAAAAATTATTAGTAGAATTAACTAATTAATAGTATTGGAATTATTGTTTAGAATGCATAAAGATAGGTGCAATCATAGATAATAATAAAATTATACTACAAATAATAAGTCAAATACTTCCATAAGTATACATAAAATGTCCTATTGCTTCTATTTGTGTAAAATTAACAAATGAAGTATCAGCTAATAAAGGATTAATAGTCATATATACTTCATTGCTATATATTTTAGCAATATCTGTAGAAAATAATACAGAATCTAAATTAATTAAATAATTTAATGCATAAGATAGAATAGAAACATTACTGAATGTAAATGGCATAATTGTAAAGAATTCATATACAAATAAGAATGCTATAGTTAATGCTAATGGTAAATTTTTAGAGTATTGACTACCTGTTTCTTGAAGATCTTCTAAACTAATGTTTAAAAGCATAATAACAAACAAGAATAATACAGTAATTGCACCCACATATACAATAATATATGAAATTCCTAAGAAATTAATTCCAGTTAAAATTAAATAACCGGCTGCATTTAAAAATACTGAAATTAAAAATACTACAGAAATTACAGGATTTTTAGAAGTAATTACTAAAAGACTTGAAAATAAAGTCGTAAAGGCTAATATATCGATAAAAAATTGTTTCATTTTAATTATAATTAGAGTTATATTTGTTAGTTGTTTTAATTTATTCAATTGTAATAACACCATATGTTACTATTTACTAATAATTTTAGTATTATACATAGGAGAAATAAATTTTAGCTAGTTATTAAACTAATAGCATTAACTTTAAACAAAAAATTTATTTAATTTTTTGCAGGTTTAACCAAGAAATTCCTTAATATCTCATTAAATAATAAAATATTTTATTAAATAATTTAAATAAAAGGCATATATAATTTATATTTAGTGATTTAAGATTTTTCTTAAATACATTCATCTATATTTGTATAATAATTTAATATTACAAAAATATAAAATTCGCTAGTATAATTTAATTATACTTAAATTAAAAATAAACTTTAATTAAATGCGAATACACATTAAATTTAATTACTTAACTAATGTTAGTTTAGACTTTATATTATAATATGTAGATTCTTTTACTTTATATTTAATAGTGTTAAAGTAAAAGAGTTAAACTAGTATTTTTTTTTTATATTAAAATAGTAATTATACTCTAATTATAATAAATATAAAAATAATACTAGAGATTTAGCCCATTTGCAGTTAAGTATAATTTATATTCTTAGCAATATATTATTATTATAATCCTTAACGTCTTAATCAATTATATAAAAAATGTTAGATTTAAATGTAAAAAAACACCAGTACCAAGCATTCCCCTATCATTTAGTTGATCCGTCTCCTTGACCAATCTTAGTTAGTTTTTCATTACTAAGTTTAATGTTAGGAGCAGTAATGTATTTCCATGGATTTTCTTATGGAGGTTATCTATTAAATTTAGGTTTTACTTTAACAGCTTTCTCTATGTTATTATGATTTAGAGATATTATTACAGAAGCTACTTATTTAGGACACCATACTGTAGAAGTACAAAAAGGTTTAAGTATAGGTATAGTTCTATTCATTATCAGTGAAGTTTTTGCTTTCTTAAGTGTATTCTGAGCATTCTTTCACTCTAGTTTAAGTCCTGCTGTAGAAATAGGAGGTAGCTGACCACCTATGGGTATTACACCGTTAGATCCATTTGCAATTCCATTATTAAATACTATTTTATTATTATCTAGTGGTGCATTTGTTACTTATGGACACCATGCTTTAATTCAAGGAGATAGAAAAGGAGCTATATTAGGTACTTTATTAACTATAATCTTTGCAGTTGTGTTTACTGCTCTTCAATATTACGAATATTCTGAAGCTGCATTCACAATTACAGATTCTGTATATGGTACAGTATTCTATGCATCTACAGGTTTACATGGATTACATGTTATTGTAGGTACAATATTTATCTTAGTAGGATTTATAAGATTAGTTAACTACCATTTAACTGATACTCACCACCAAGGACATGAAGCCGGAATTTTATACTGACATTTTGTTGATGTAGTATGATTATTCTTATTCATTGCAGTATATTACTGAGGAGGTAACTAAATTATTAAAAATTATATATAATTTTTAATAATACCCCAATACATATATCTATCACAATTAAAAAGAAAAACTTGTAATCAAACATAAATCAAGAAATATTTTAATTGGTAATAATTATATAATTCCTACTTTAAAAATGGATAATAATCAAAAATATGATAGATTTGTTAAGGATTTATAAAAACTGTTATCTAGATCTAATTCTTTTCCATTAGCTAATAATTCAATTTGTTCTCAAGTTAAACTATTTATAGGTACACCAGAGACTACAATTTTTATTTCACCATTATCTAATTTGTAGATAGAATTTTTTATCGAAGAAATAGGCATCAGTAATTTTATAAGTTTTTACGATGCCATTTTCTTTATATTGCAACTCATTTTTATATTTACCTATATCATTATTATCTAATAAATGTTTAGGGATATCGCCAGTTACAAAGAATGAATCTGTATCAGTGTAATAAATATCTACATTTGGCAAAGTTTTAAATTTCATCTTATGTATTCTAGCGTATGATGTGATAGCACTAGCTAATGCTACATTAGCTTTCACGGTACGTGGATGTTGATCCAATAACTCTAAATTAAGTTTCTCATTTAATTTATTAATTTGTTCAAAATGTAAATTATCGTGGATAAGAATCATAACTTGTTTATCATCTAATTTTGTAATACTTTTTATAGGATAATATTTCCATATATTGAAAGAATTAGCTACATCAACAATAATTGTTATAAGACTAGTAATATTTCTACCTAACATATCATATAGGGAGTTAAGTAACAATTTAGCAAATTTATTAGAAACAGGATTAGTTGCTGTTTTTTATTTCGTAAAAGTAGTCTACAAAATCATTGAAAATGAATTCCTTCGTAAATTCGTGAGATCTAATAACTTTAATTTTATAGCCATGAAGTTGAGCCATTTTTAGTTCTTAACTAAATAAAATACCTCTAAATTCGCCTTTTGGCTGTATAGTTTCTCCATTAGGTAATCTATGAATTAATAAAGTATTTAATATCAGTTGGAGCTATAACATAAGCTTCTACAAAACCAAATGTATTTTTTATTTATTAAGGGTATTTGGGACTAGTCATAAATTATTAGATATTACTATAATAGCATTAACAACATATAATTTGTGGAGTAATTAGTCTGCCCAGGATTTTATTATAGATCTGTTAATTAAAGAAAATTTTAATTTCTCAGTGTTAATAAATACCGTTAAAGCTCAACTATAATTTTATAAAATAAAAGAAAACAATTAAAATTGTATTATATAATAATTATATAGTATTAAATCTTAAGATAATACAGATTTAATGATAGTTATTTTATTAAAATAATTTTTAATAAAGTTATAGGTGTTATGGCAGAGTGGTTAATGCGGGGTACTGTTAATACCTTTTCCCAAGGGTTCGAGTCCCTTTGACGCCTTACAATTCCTTATTTTTATTCTATTACCTAGTAAATTTAAGGATTTATTAATTATAATTAGGCTAAACCACTTATACTAAAGTATTATACCTTAACTTGTAATAACATATTAAATTTGTAGTATTAATCTATTTCTAATATAAATAAAAGAGAGTTAAATATATAGCTTAAAATAGTAAAACATTTTATTAATTATAAAGGAGAAAAGCATTTAATTTAGCGAACATGTTGAAATTGGTAAACAATCTCTTCTTAAGCAGGAGTGGAAGTAATTCCTTAAGAGTTCAAGTCTCTTTGTTCGTATCTTGTTTCAAAGATAGCGTGAAATCCCAATTAATAATAATAATACTATTCTCTATAAATTAATAGGATTATAGATTTTTAGGTTTAATTACTTTTTGTAATAATTATAAATAAGGTCTTTTCGTATAATTGGTTAGTACAATTACCCTTCACGTAGTAAATGCCGGTTCGATCCCGGTAAAGACTAATTAACAATAATAACTTTAATTTACAAAAAAAACTATCTATTCAATTAATTGAGAGTTATAAGATATGGTTATACTTATAAATTAACAGTTATCTTCTTATAATAAACTACTCATTTTATAAGTGTTTAGTTCCTTAATATTACAGGAGAGGTTAAATTATTTTATTTAAATTCTTCTTAGTTTAATGGTAGAACAAGGTTCTTCTAAAACCTTGATTTTGGTTCGATTCCAAAAGAGGATGTTAATTTCAATTCGGTACCTTTAGCTCTATATTTCTATTTAATCTTTAACTTTACAATATAATTTATATAAAGTTAAATTTTTAATAGTTTGGCTAAGGTTTAACCTCCCTATAGCTCCTGTTATTTATAATAAAATTTTAATAATAGGGTGAGCGTAGGGCATGATTATAAAAACTCAACCTTATCCTATTAGATGCAGTGCCTTAAATTAATAACTTCTCTTTTCTTTAAAAAATATTAAGATTAGAATAAGTTAATTAATAATTAATTATCTTAAATAATAACAATTATTATATTTTAATAATATAATAAATATTACTACTATATTTTAACATAATATAAAAAGAGTCCATTAAAGATATATCTTTAATTCTATTTAATAATTTTATATTGTTAAATAGTTATTTATTACTATAATTGCTAATATTATTAGCAATAGGTTTAATAAAGACTCATCCGGTAAATACCGGGCTCTAGTAAGTATACATAAGATATATTAATAATTTTATATCTATTAATAATTCTATGTATTCAAAAAAATATACTAGGGTAAAATTTAATTTCCATTTTAATATGCTTTACGAATCAAATAATACTTTGTTTAGTACATTAGATGTACTTATAGTTATATTACCTATGTTATTAGGAGTAGCATTTATGACTATAATAGAAAGAAAACAATTAGCTGCTCATCAGAGAAGAGTAGGACCTAATACAACAGGGTTTTTAGGTCTATTACAACCCTTCAGTGATGCATTAAAATTAATAGTAAAAGAAACAGTATTACCTTCTCAAGCCAATAAAGTATTATTTGTATTAGCACCAGTTTCTACATTAGTATTTAGTTTATTAGGTTGAGGTATTATACCTTTTGGTCAAGGTCTAGCTCTTTTTGATTATTCTTTAGGAGTATTTTATACTTTAGCTTTATCTTCATTAGGAGTATATGGTGTCTTATTTGCGGGATGATCTGCTAATTCTAAATATGCCTTTTTAGGATCATTAAGAAGTACAGCAGCAATGATTAGTTATGAATTAATATTAAGTTCTTGTGTTCTTATAATTATTTTCTTAACAGGATCATTTAATTATACTAAAATTATTGAATCTCAACAAGCCATTTGACTTATTATACCTTTAAGTGCTTTATTCCATATTTACTTTATTTCTATTTTAGCTGAAACTTCTAGAACTCCTTTTGATTTACAAGAAGCTGAATCAGAATTAGTTGCTGGTTTCTTCACTGAACACTCTTCTGTACCTTTTGTATTCTTTTTCTTAGGAGAATATAGTTCTATTGTTTTATTTAGTTGTATTACTGCTATATTCTTCTTAGGAGGTTACCACTTAACTGAAGTTTTAGGTAATAATACTTTTATTAATCTGCAATCTATATTCTTAGGATTGAAAACTTGTTTATTCTGTTTCTTATTCGTATTAGTTAGAGCTACTCTACCTAGATTAAGATATGATCAACTTATTACTTTATGTTGATTACAATTATTACCTATTGTAGTAGCATTTATATTAGTAGTACCTACAGTTTTAATAAATCCTGCAATACTATCATTATTTACATATATAATATAAACTATTTTATAATATAAATATATTTACTAAACCCCAATTAAACTCATATTAAATCTTTCAACATATGTTGGTTGAGGATTAGGTTCTGGATTATTATTATTATTAGGAGTAAAGTAACAATAATATATTACACCACTAAGACATATTAACGCTACACCAATCATTGCATATTTAGCATAATCTGAAGAATATCAGGGTTTACCTTTGGAATTAGTTTTATCTTCAGGAAATAATTGTTCAATTAACTGATTGTGGTATTTATCTTTATCCAATAACATTTGTGTATGTTTTGGTGAATCTACTTCAATGCAGGGATCAATAGTAATAGTTGTTTCAACAGGAATTAATTCAGGTAATTCTGTAAGAGAATCTACATTCATTTTATATTTAATAATTCAATTGACTATATTACTAAGTAGTAACTCATAAATAAAAACAATTTAGAAATTGGTCATATTAGTAAATTTATGATTGAGAATACTAATTTGAATAATCAAAATTTATTTAATTGTGCTATTAATAAATTTAGTAGTACCTTCAATAAATTTAATAATGTTTTAAATAAATATGAACTGTAATTAAAGGCATTTGTGGGTACTTTTGTAGCAACTTTTGATGCTACTTTACCTTTTACACTAGTTGGAATAGATTTTATGTTTTTGGTTTGTGTTTCTATCTGTTTTAAGATAGCAGTAATTTTCTGTTTATTTCTTAACATTTTTACTGTTTATAGGCGAATGACGCAGAAGAAATGTGGATTTATTTGTATTAATTATATAAATAAAATGATTCAACGAACCAGTTATCAGTGGTAGTAATAACAATTGGGGTGCCCAGTAGATTTTACTTTTTTATTATCATAATCAATTGTTATTAACCCATCACTCGTATTTGGTCGACATTAATATAGTTGCATTAACTACACCTATGTTGAACGGTTTTATAGTTTCGTTAAAACTGAGATGATGTTGATTAATCTAACTATAATTGCTTTATTTATATAATAAATTTTAGTTATGTTGAAATTAAAAGAGTAGAAGGTTTAAAATCCCTTTATGGTTAGACGCTGTCGCAAATAATTAATATTTTTGTAATATGTTAACAGCTGCAAAATACATTGGTGCAGGATTAGCTTGCTCAGGATTAATCGGTGCCGGAGCCGGTATCGGTTTAATTTTCTCATCATTAATTTCATCTACAGCTAGAAACCCTCAAGTGAGAAACCAATTATTCTCATTTGCAATCTTAGGATTCGCTTTAGCCGAAGCTACAGGGTTATTCGCTTTAATGATCGCTTTCTTAGTTTTATTTGCCTAATTTTAAGAAATTAAATAAAAATCCTATATACCCCAATATATTATAACTAAATGTAATAATACAGCACAATAGCTTAAACCAATAAAAAAAATATAACAAATATAACAATACGGGTTTTAATTTACCCATTGTATATAAAAAAAAAATATAAATATTAAAGCCTATAATTTAATGGTAGAATGATTTTTTGATAGAGAATTTGTAGAAGTTCAAATCTTCTTGGGCTTATAAATTTATACATGATGAAGTGAGAGTTGAAGTCTAGTTAATGTAAACTAAAGACAATTTATTATCTAAAATAGGATTACTTAGTAAAATATATCTAAGAAAAATACCTAATCTGATTGTAAGCAATATATTAACAACCTATAAGGTTGGGGAAATTACAATTATTATATTAAATATATTCTAAATTTATATTCTATCTTATTAAAACTTATTTTAAGATTAGTAAGAATATAAACAGTCTAGTTTAATTATAACTAGGTAAATTTATTTAATTAATAATTTAGCTAATTTCTTAATAGAAATTACCTTTTCTTTCAGAGAATTAAAAATCTAAAAGATTAGGACGATTTAAGCAGAAGTACTACAAAAATATAACAAAATAATAATTTGTAGATTATTATTGTAGCAATTTATTTGTTATAACTATATATGTAAAATATATTTTGTTTTAACTTTATTGTACTATTACAACCTTAATCAAAATTTTCTATTAATTTATACTTTTTTTTAATTAATAAAATGAGATTTTTAAAAACTAATATTATATTTAGACTGGTGAATTCTTATATTGTTGATTCACCTCAACCAATTAATATTTCATACTTATGAAACTTTGGTTCTTTATTAGGAACTTGTTTAGTATTACAAATATTAACTGGAGTATTTTTAGCAATGCATTATCAACCACATGTAGATTTTGCTTTTGATAGTGTAGAACATATCATGAGAGATGTTAATTCTGGATGAGCTGTTAGATATACACATGCTAACGTAGCTTCATTCTTCTTTATTTTTGTATATGCACATATTGCTAGAGGATTATACTACGGATCATATAAAACACCTAGAGTATTATTATGATCTATTGGAGTTATAATCTTAATTCTTATGATGGCTATTGCCTTCTTAGGATATGTATTACCATATGGACAAATGTCATTATGAGGAGCTACAGTTATTACTAATTTATTATCTGCTATACCTTTCTTTGGACAAGATTTAGTTGAATTTATTTGAGGAGGTTTCTCTGTTTCTAATGCTACATTAAACAGATTCTTCTCTCTTCACTTTGTATTACCTTTTGTATTAGCTGCTTTAGTAGTAGCACACTTAATGGCATTACATACACATGGTTCAAATAATCCTAATGGAGCTACAGGAGGATTTGATAGAATAGCAATGCATCCTTATTTCACATTTAAAGATCTTGTAACTATCTTTGCTTTCTTCTTAGTATTAAGTATTATGGTATTCTTCTACCCTAATGCTTTAGGACACAGTGATAATTACATTCCTGCTAACCCTATGAGTACACCAGCATCTATTGTTCCAGAATGATACTTATTACCTTTCTATGCTATCTTAAGATCTATTCCTAATAAATTATTAGGAGTTTTAGCTATGTTTGGTTCTTTATTAATCTTATTAATTTTACCTATTGTTGATTTAGGTAGAATTAGAGGAGCTAAATTTAGACCTTTCTTAAAATTTGCATACTGATTATTTGTATTTAACTTTATTAACCTTATGGATCTTGGATCTAAACATGCTGAATCACCTTATATTGAAGTGGGACAAGCCTCAACAGCTTTATACTTCTTATGATTCTTAGCAATAGTTCCAGCTATTGGTTTAATAGAAAATACTTTAGCTGATTTTGCTAAAATTAAAAAATAATTTAATTTAAACCCCAATTCAATTACAATTTTGTAACAAAACCCCAATATCTGTGTGTACAAGGTGTACTGATTTAAAGTAATGATGGTGGAATATGGAAATACTTTAAATTAAGAGGTTCAATTCCTCTACAAAGAAAACAAACACTGCAGATATATTTTAATGGTAGAATATAGTCTTTGCCAAGGTTAAGATGTCAGTTCGAATCTGATTTTATGCAATATACTAACATGACTGATATAAACTTTTACATTTTTATATTATTTTTTAATGTTTTGCTATAATCACATATAAATAAAAAGAGATATACAAAAATGTAGTTGAGCAATTATATCACAAATATACATTATGTTGTTATAAATTTATGAATTTTCATGAATTTTCATGAATTTTACTCACATAAATTGTCTAAACCATAAATATTGTCAATTATATACAATAAGCATTTATATTATAAATTAGCTAAATAATAAATAATATAATTACAAACCCCAATATGAGATATATACGTCTATATTTTTAAAAATAATTAAAAACATAAAAGGCGTACATATCTCCCCAATCATTATTACAAATAAGTTATAACATTAACATTAGTTTAACAAATTAAAAGAATGTTATTACTAAGCATATTTATTTTAATCATGGCTATTGCCTTAAATTATAAACACGTTTTAAATTCTTATTTATTCGTTAGAATAGGTTTTATTATATTTGCCCTTACCGGAGCTATTTCTTTTAATACTCTTTACCTAAATAATATAGGTACAGGGATGGGTATTTATAGTGGTTTATTCCAAATAACATCATTAACACAATTTTTTGATCTATTTATTAGTATAGTAGGTTGCTTAATATTTTTATCTTGACCTTTAAGTAAAAATACAAGTATTAATACTATAGAAGGTATAGATTCTATATCTGAACCTCAATCATTAAATATGTTATCAACAAAAAGTTATCCTAGAGAATATACTTTAGTAGCATTACTATCTACAGTAGGTGCTAGTTTATTAATCTCATCATCAGATTTAATTTCATTATACTTAAGTATAGAATTACAATCTTTTGGTGTATATATTTTAGCCTCTATTTATAGAAATTTAGGTTCTGCTGTTTCTGCAGGATTAAAATACTTTTTATTAGGTAGTTTATCTTCTTGTATTATATTATTAGGTGCTGCAATTATTTATACTTATACTGGTATTACTCATTTTGATTCTATTTATAGTTTTATTTTTGTAACAGAAAATCAAGCTATTTTACAAGGTATAAGTTTAGGAATAGTATTAATCTTTATAGGATTCTTCTTTAAAGTAGGTGCTGCTCCATTACATAATTGATCTCCTGATGTATATGATGAAAGTCCTAATATAGTTACAGTATGATTAACAGTTATGCCTAAAATCTCTATATTAATCTTATTATTAGAATTATATTTAAATATTGGTATAATCGAATATAACTTTTCTTCAGCACTAAGTTCTTTTGCATTAATTGATAAAAATTCTATAATTTATTATTTAAAAAACTTAATTTTAATAAGTTCTATTTTATCTTTAATAATTGGAAGTACTGTGGGATTATCTCAAAATAGAATTAAAAGATTATTAGCTTATAGTACAATTTCACATATTGGTTTTATATTATTAGCTTTATCTATAAATACAGAACAATCTGTAGAATCTTTAATATTCTATATAGTACAATATTCATTAACAAATTTAAATGTATTCTTAATAATACTAGCAGTAGGTATCTTAATTAAATCTAATACTGCTAAAAATTATTATTCTGATAATTCTTTTGAAGATAAAGGTTCTGAAAATGATGTTCAATATATTAATGAACTTAAAGGTCTTTTCTTCTACAATCCTCTATTAAGTTTAAGCTTAAGCATTTGTTTATTTTCTATGGCTGGTATTCCTCCATTAATCGGATTCTTTTCAAAACAATTTGTATTATATGCTGCAATACAAAAAGGTTTCTATTTTATTAGTATTGTAGCTATAATTGTAAGTGTTATAAGTGCTTCATATTACTTAAATGTAATAAAAATCTTACATGTATCTGATTCTAATTATATAGCTAAAGCTAAAGAAGCTGGAAAAGAATGAAATATTAATTCTACTCACAGTTTTATTATATCTACTTTAACTATATCTATTTTACTTTTTATCCTTAAACCTTCTATCATTTTAAATAGTACTGCAATACTGTCATTAACTTTATTTTATTATTAATATGAATTCACTTATTATGCTTCTTATTATAGTACCAGCTTTAGCTTTACTACTATTATTGTTAAATGTTGTTTTAGCTGTTCATAAACCAGATGAATCTAAAGTTTCAGCTTACGAATGTGGATTTATTAGTATCTTTGGACAAACAAGATCTAACTTTCAAATTCATTTCTTTTTAGTTGCTTTATTATTCCTTGTTTTTGATCTTGAAATAATTTTAATTATGCCAGTTGGTGTAACTTTATATGATATTGGTAATTTTGGATTTTCAATATTTGTTATTTTCTTTCTTATTTTAACTGTAGGTTTTGTATTAGAAATTGGAAGTGGAGCTATTAAATTCACTACTGATAATAATAACCTTAAAAACCCCAAGCATTGATTATAATGGGGGCGTATAATTTTAATAAGTTTAATTAATTAAAAGTAATAAAAATAAAACTAATTTAAATTTAACTAATAAAAATTTTATAATTCCCTTAAATTATGTTAATAGCACAAAATCAATATTTGATTTACCTTCTAATATTCCATCATGATGAAGTGAGAGTCACAATATACTATCAGGTAGATAACAAAATAATTACTGTACCAATACCCCAATGAGCATTTATAATTTAATGGTAAAATATATTCTTTGCCCATGCTATAATATCAGTTCGATTCTGATTTTATGTACATATTGCATTATAATTATTTGGTATAAATTAAAAGAGTATTTAATATTAATAAATAATAGATTGTTAAAATAAAGGGCAGGTGATCTGATTGGTAATAGTGATTATCTGTAAAATAATTGGTTAACGCCGTAAAAGGTTCGATTCCTTTACTGCTCAATAAATTAAAACAATATTTATTTAATTTATTAGTTAATATAAAAACTGTTTTAAGAGTAATTATTGTTTTATTAAAAATTGGTATTAGTACACAAACTTAAAATAAAAGAATCTTATAAATATTAATTTTATCATAATAGGATTAATATAAGTTATAATGAAAGGCTCTAATATTTTAATTAGTATAAGGAGTAATTGAGAAAGACGAATCTAGTGAAATTATTATTAAATATTAAATTAAATTTAAATTCTATGTCCCCAATACAATTGTCTCTATCTTTTATTGATTTTTAATTAGTAAAACAGATAATTTATAGATAACAGTATTGATAGAAGAATGCATAGTTTTTAATTAAACTAAGCAAGTTAATTTAGTAATAATATTAATGGAGCTACGAGAGAACAAATATAAGTTTTAATGTTATTTAATTTTAATCATATATTAAATGATGCACCACAGCCTTGACAGATTGGTTTCCAGGATAGTGCTGCACCAGGATTTTCCGGTATTGTAGAATTACACAATACCTTATTTTTTTATTTAATTGTAGTTGTAGTAGGAGTATTCTGAGTTTTAGCCTCAACAATATACTACTATAATACTAAAAAATCAGCTATTACACATAAATATTTAAACCATGGTACATTAATTGAATTAATATGAACAATTACACCAGCTTTCATATTAATTGCTATTGCATTCCCTAGTTTTAGATTACTTTACTTATTAGATGAAGTTATCTCTCCAACTATTACTATTAAAGTAGCAGGTCACCAATGATACTGATCATACGAATATAGTGATTATATTACAGAAGAAGGAGAAGCTATTGAATTTGATAGTTATATGGTACCTGATTCAGATTTAGAATTAGGACAATTCAGATTATTAGATGTTGATAATAAAGTGGTTGTACCTGCAGATACTCACGTGAGATTAATTATTACTGCCACTGATGTTTTACACTCATTTGCAGTACCGAGCTTAGGTTTGAAAGCTGATGCTGTGCCGGGGAGATTGAACCAAACTTCATTCCTTGCTGAGAGAACAGGGACATTCTACGGACAATGTTCGGAAATTTGCGGAGTTTGACATGGATTCATGCCGATAGCTATTGAATCTGTATCAGTTATGGAATTCTTGAACTGATTGAACAGTTTATTATAGTATATAGTAACTTAGATATTGAATTAGATAATAATAACGAAATATTTTATAGTACTACTATTACAGATGATCCAATTACATAACTATATATAAATTTTATACCCGGACCTGTGGATCCTGATTTTGGTTTTGGAAATGGAGGTTTTCAAGGTAATGAAGAAGGGCCTCCAGGGCCGCCTAATACTTCAACTCCTTCACCTGAACCTGAAGATGGAGTAGGAAATAATCCAAATGGAAATAATCCAAATGGAAATAATCCTAATGATAATAATACTAATGGTAATAATGGAGAAGGAAGTTAACAACATTATTAACCTAGTAAAATTGGATATACAATAAGTGAATAGGAGAGATAAAACCTATAACGACACCCCAATAAACCTTTAGTAATTTATATTTATTGTTTAGAAATTTTATTGTGCTTGGACAGTACCCAGGACAAAATAATTTCAATTACCAAATCAATTTAATTTTCTTACTTTGTTATCTTTTTGAAAATATAACATGGGTAAAACCCCATGTTATTTAATTATTTTGCTCCATCCTGATTTAAAATTTTAGATTTATAATACTTATTATTAATTTAATTTTGTATTTTTTTTATATTTTTTTACTAACTATTTTTACATTAATTATATTTTTTTTATTATTTACTTTAGTTATTTTTTATATAATCTGTATTATTTTATTTATATAATATATATTATTATATAGTTTAGGTAGCACGAGTAATCAAATTTACTTATTATATATTTATATTTATTGTTTTGGGGTACCAAGAGCAATCAAATACTCCATATTATATATATATAGATATTTTTAGGTAACAAAATATTACATTGATAATACTCCTATTACAATTATATTTATAGGTAATATTAGTTATACAAGATAGAACATAGGTGTATTATAGGATACAGAAGGAATAAAAGAATTATTACCAATACTAAATAATAGGTATATTAATAATAGAGAATTATATTTACTAGAATATTATTTATAATAGTAATTAAATATAAATTAATTCATAGTTTAATCACCTTATTTAAATTTAAAAGAATCGATGACAATTTAGTATAAACATCAAATAGTAATTTAAAGGAGTTATTACATGGGGGAAAAGCAAATTTATACAAAAGGCAGAACAAGCTACAGTTAAATATAAAGCTGTGGCAAGCCTAAGGGAAACCTTTTAATGACAACTTCCTGAAGTAAAACATTCTAGTAAGGAAAGGAAAGGAAATCAACCGAGACTCCGAAAGTAATGGTGAGTGAAATCGGACTAGCCTAAATCTTAAGTATTAAAAAATTAAATTAGTAGGAACATTAATCCTCATCTAAGCCATAGAAGGTATCCAGACCTGTAAATTTTTTAAACTAAGAATACCAAGTACAATGAGAGAAAACTTGTTGGAATATAGGGGTACCATCCTCTAAGGCTAAGTATTATAAATTTAGCAATAGCGCAGAGTACTGTAAAGGAATCTTCTGAAAAAGACCACCTAATATATAGATATAAGGTAGATTATGGTAATCTAATTAGATTATTACATGGTTATTGTCTTTATAGATAAATAACAAAAAGTAATCTCTTGAAATAGAATTGTAATAGTAACTCTATAAGCAGTCGAAGTTTTTATAAGAATTAAAAATGACGGCGTACCTTTTGCATAATGGGTCAGCAAGTTAATAGGAGTAGCAAGGTTAAAAGCCCTAGCGAAAGCGACTGAACTAATACAATTAAAATTTTTAATTAAGTTTTAATAGAAATAATTCTTTATGGAAAATTAACTTTGTTTAAAATCTCATAATTGAATTATTTTTTTATTTAATTAGTGTTGGATAAGTTACTTCTATTAGACCCGAAGCCAGTTGATCTTTCCAAGACCAGATTATAATGGATCGAACGGGTGAATGTTGCAATATTCTCCGATGAGTTTTGGAAAGCGGTGAAATGCCAATCTAAACTGGTGATAGCTGGTTTTCTACGAAACATATATAAGTATGACATCTATACAAGATTTATGGAGGTACAGCACGTGTATCCAAACAAATTTAAGATTTATTAATCCATATGATTCTGAAACCATTGTCTATTTTTTTGTAAGGAAAAGAGGCAGTAGGTCAGGATTTATGGGTAAAGTTAATAAATTTTTTAAGCGTTCAGGAAGAGGGGACGTAAAAATCCTCCAATGGATTTCAAACTCGGAATTACATAAATTGATGATAGATATTCAGACTATTCATGCTAAGTTGGATAGTCAAGACGGAAACAGCCGAGAACAAGAATCAAGGTCCCTAATGATTATTAAGTGAAAATAAGGATGTGAAATATTGAAAACAACTGTAAAGTGAGCCTGGTAGTCGCTATCTTTTAATGACCGTTGTAACAACGTAGCAGTTATTAGAATTTCGCCCCGAAAATTTAACGGGTCTAAATAATCAACCGATATCTTGTTAATTATAAATTTTATAATTAAATTTATAGTTTAGGTAGTAGAACATTCAGAAACTGAAAAATAAACAGTGTTTCATTGTTTTTAAGTAGCTGAAGAGATAATGCTGACATGAGTAACAAAAGAAGTTATAATACTTCTCGCCGAATACGAAAGGTTTGAATATGATCTATCAAAATCATATATGTTTCATAATATCGGTCTCTAAGGTTTAAGCCAACGCTTTAACTGATGAGTTTTTTAAGTATCATCCTTATATCTCTTGCTTTTATTATTATCAATTGCTATTGATTTTATTTTTATTATGACTATCGGGAGATAGATAAATTAATTTTTATCCTCTTTTTATTTTAATAAAAATGGAAAATGCTTGGATAGTAAGTTTTTTAAAGAAACTGTAATTATAATAAATTTAAAAAAGATTGATACTCTTATCTCCTTCTAACTTTTATACTGTCCTTGTCCTTAAGGGCTACTTTTAATAGTAAAGTATAAAGGTGAATTAGGCAACAATTAAATCTTTTAACAATTTAAAAGGGGGAAGGAGAAATAGATTAAAGAATATAGCTATTTTTAATTTAAAAAGGAATTAGAGACTATATATAATATAGTGTTTAAAAGTACAGAGAACTAGTATTAAGGATCAGGAAAAAATTAAAAAATACACCGTACCCTAAACCGTAATCAGGTTCGTAGGTAGAGAATACTAAGGCGTAGAGCTAAAAGTTGTTAAGGAACTCGGCAAGTTCTCCTCAAAAGTTTGACGAAAAGAGGCTACCGCGAAAATTAAGCCAATTCTTCTTATAGAAGAAAATTAGTAGCGGTATAAGAAAATCGGAAGCCACGACTGTTTACTAAAAACACAATTCAGAGCAATGATAAGTATCATAGTATTCTGGATGAAATTTGCTCAATGCCTGCAGTATAAGAGAGGTAATTTTTTAGTTACTAATCGAAAGCCTGGTAAATAGCGGTCTTAACTATGAGGATCCAAAGGTAGCAAAATCAATTGGCCATTAAATGTGGTCCAGTATCAATAATGTAACGATGGTTTCACTGTCTCTACAACTTGCTCAGTGAAATTGAACTGTGAGTGCAGATGCTCACTAACTCAAGGGGGACGGGAAGACCCTATGCAGCTTTACTGTAGTTAGTTATTACAATCCTCAAGCTTCTAATTAATAGCAATTAGGCCTGTCGAATGACAAATTCTGGAAACCTTAGAATTTAGAACTTGTTTATTGATAAACCGTAAAAAAGGTAGTGTTTACTATCAAGGAAAAGTGACTAATTGGCAGTTTGACTGGGGCGGTCGTCTTTAATAAAGTAGCAAAGTACATCCAAATATATTTAAAATTTAGTAGGGGATTATTTATAATAATCTTTCGAACACACATACAAAGAAGATCTTAGGATCTTTAATTTTTAACAGAGAAGAAGGTTTAGCTAGAAGTGGAATGGAGGTCCATTAACCAGTGAAAGGTTACGGAGAGCGTAATGGCGGAAAGCAAGCCTAACTGAAAGACTTAGAAGTCGCACAGATACGTAAGTAGGGCATAGTGACCCCTCGTTAATCTATGGAATTGGCGAGGCTCAATCGATAAAAGTTACGCTAGGGATAACAGGCTGATAGCTGGTGAGAGTACACATTGTCCTAGCTGTTTGGCACCTCGATGTCGACTCATCCTATCCTCCGGGTGGAGAAGCTCGGAAGGGTTCGGCTGTTCGCCGATTAAAAGGGTACGCGAGTTGGGTTTAATACGACGTGAGTCAGTATGGTCCCTATCTTCTTGAGTAATAAATAGTAAAAGGGGGCAGACCTTCTAGTACGAAAGGATCAATAGGCTGTGTTTCTCTAGTGTACCAATTGTAGATGAATAAATCTTCTACTTCTTCATAATTAATATTTCTATTGTATAATAGGACTGGAGGTTATGTTGAAGGTATTTGTATGAATCTAACTTGACTGGGATTTATACAAGTGTACGAAGATTCGTTGAGTTAAAACATTTTAAAACTAGTCAGGTAGTTAATTTAATTTGTTTCTCAATCTTTGCATAGTTGGGTAGCCACAAACATAAGAGTTAAATGCTGAAAGCATATAAAGCAAGAAACTCACCTCTAGATACTATCTTCAGTAACATACTGAAATTTTAAGAAATAGAACATTTCTTGATAGGATGCAAATGTAAGATTATACAGAATACATATATAAGCTTCTAGTTCTGCCTACTTTAAAACTTTATTTTTGTAAAAGAAAATGAACAATAATGTTAGGAAAGGGAGAAGTAGTTGTATTCTGTAATATTACTGTAAAGTACTAAGTTTAGCATTACTAATTTAATAAATAGACTTGATGTATAAAATTGTTTTCATAATATAAAACTGTTAATTTTTAATATTTTTATTAATTTTCTAGGTATTTTCTTACTTTTTTAATTTTAAAGGAAGTAATACAAGAGGTTAACATTAAACTAACCCTAATTTTTAATAGAATTTATTAACTTATAACTTAATAGTTTTCAATATATTTAAGAGTATGGTAAATTAATGTCTTATTTAATTTTTAATGGATACCTTAAACTATTATTCAATTCTACTAAAACTAGATAATAATAGAATTAATTATTTTAAGCTCCAGTAAAGTAAAAGAAATGAACTAAATATATTTAATATATTTATTACTCTAATTTTTTAATTTAAAATAGTAATAAGAGTGTAGTATAATTGGTTAGTATAGTGATCTTCAAAATCATTGGAAGGTGTTCAAATCGCCTCATTCTTGTAAATTAAATTCTACATATATCTTAGTAAATAAACATATCTTAGTAAATAAACATATATTAGCTAATTTATTTAAATATATAAATTATTAAACGAGTATAGTTAAATGGTATAACTTCTACCTTCCAAGTAGACCTTATCAGTTCGATTCTGATTATTCGTAACTTTTTTATTATTATAATCAATTGTAAATAATCCACATTTCTTCTGCGTCATTCGCCTATAAATCAGATAATTTGTCTGGTCAACTATTTATAAACTCTCCATTAGAACAGTTTGAAGTACTTAATTTAATAAGTATAAATGCCCCTATCTTCGGATATTTAAATATAAGTTTAACAAATTTAGGATTATATTCTATAATTGTTTTATCATTAATTGTATCAATGCATATTCTTTGAAACAATAATAGTAAATTAGTTCCATCTAAAGCATCTATTGTATTTGAAAGTATATTTACTACAATTAATACTATGGTAAAAGAACAATTAGGTAAAGAAATCTATTTACCTTTTATCTATTCTTTATTTATATTTATTTTAATCACTAATTTAGTAGGTAATGTTCCTTATTCATATACAATTACTACTTCAGTTATTGTTACTATTGGTCTATCATTTACAATTGTAACAGGTGTAACAATTTTAGCGTTATATTTACATAACTTAAAATTCTTTTCTTACTTTGTACCTTCTGGTACACCGTTAGCTTTAGTTCCTTTATTAGTACTTATTGAAGTAGTTTCATATTTAGCTAGAGCTTTCTCATTAGGTATAAGATTATTTGCTAATATGGCAGCTGGTCACACACTGTTAAAAATATTATCAACATTCTTATATCAAATGTTTAATGCTGGTATCTTAGCTGCTATCTTAACATTAATCCCATTCTCTATCTTCTTAGCATTATGTGGATTAGAATTAGCAGTATCTTTCATACAAGCTTATGTGTTTACATTATTAACAATATCTTATATTAAAGATGCTATATACCTACATTAATAAGACTAATGTGGTCTATTAAGATTATAGTAAAATTAAAAATTACTATAATCAAACCCCAATATTGTTATAAATAATTTATAACTATACCCCAATTACGTTACAATATATGTAACAAAACCCCAATACTGGGTTAATTAAATAACAAAAATTTAATTGAAACCCCAATACTGTTATATAATAATAGATATAGGGCCCTTAGCTTAATTGGTAAAGTGCCTAGTTGTCACTTAGGATGATCCCAGTTCGAATCTGGAAGGGCTCGTTAATAATACAAATTATAGAATAATATTCTGTTATTAAATACTAATTATTATACAAATAAAAAAGGTAGAATTAGTTTAATAGGTAAAATGATGTTTTGTGGCAACAATGTACAGAGTTCGATTCTCTGATTCTACCCTAAATTAAAACTTATTTGTATATTTTTATTATCTTAGCTTGTCTATATAAAATTTTAATTAGCCACTAATATATTTATATTATAACTAATACAAAGTATTAATATAATGAGTAATTATATTATTTTTATTAATTAATATCTATAATATAAAATAAAAGAGTATAGGTATAGAGTTAAGATATCTGAAACTGTAATATAAAAATTTAATATTTTTATAAATTTAGGAAGGTTCAAGGTTAAATTAGAGAGGTGTATATTTAATTAGTGGATAAATTTATGGAAAAAAGAGAGAAAATTTTCATTTTAATAAATTATAAAATACATTTCTTACACTTATGTCTGTAGGGTATTAACCTAATTTTATTTTTTTATTTAATGAGAAAGCAAAAGTCCTACATCAAGCCTATAATTTTTAGATTGTATCAGTGATTTAAACATAACTCGTCTCGCAGATTAAAATTCTAACACTATACCTATACTTTGTTAGTATATATTTATATGTTAATAATTATTAATACAATAGAATAATTTCTAAAGTTTTAGTAATTAAATCCAAAGCTGAAATAGTTTAATTGGTTAAAACTTACTTTTCATGAGAGTAGATCAAAAGTTCGATTCTTTTTTTCAGCTAAATTATTTTATAGTTATTCTATAATAAAACCTATTCTTGTATAATTATAAACTCCCTATATACTAGGAAGCGGACGGATTATACAATAAAATTTATAAAAATCTAAGTATTTTATTGGATAATATAAAGTAGTATACTAATATATTTCTTACTATTGTAGAATTTAATAATTTGTTAGTATATAAGTAAATAAAATTAGTGGTTCAATTGTCTACAGTGTTTTAAATTAAATAAAGTTTTTTTAATTAAACAAGTTAATGTCTTCTAAATTAAAAGTTAGAAGAGTTTTTTTATTAAAAAGTTAATTTAATTTTATAGATCTAATAAAAATATAATCTGTAAAAATAAATAATGTGACTACTATTGATACATAGTATCCCTCTTTATGAGCTGAATAGGCTCACTAATTAATAGAAACCTAAATCTAACAATTATTATTAAAAAAAGTTGTATTATTTTAATGGTATTCAAGTAAATTAATTAGCTACGATATAACGTTGGTCTAGAACCAAATCCTTTAATAAAATCATAAATATTATGCAAGAAAATATTTCACAACTATCTTCTTTAGTTTATTTACCAGTTTCTAACAATAATAAAGAGGTAAGTATTACAAATTCTAGTGTACAAAGCCTTTTAGAACATAATAATAAATTAAATGAAATTAAAAAAGAAAATTCTAAAGGAACAACAAGAACAATTAATTCTGCTATAGCAAGTTCTAATAATTTAACTCAACATCTTACTATTGACTCATTACCTGTCAGTTCTAAAGTTGATATAATGTTAGACGTACAAAAAAATAGTGATAATTATTTAAATGTTAATCCTTCACCATCTTCTAAAAATGAAGCTAATAAATATTTTTTAGAAGAAGTTTTATCTATTATTGCTTCTCACATAAGAAGTAATAGAAAAAAAATCTATTTAACTAAAGTATTAAGAAAAATAAGTAGAATTAAATACAAAATTAGAAAAAATAAACTACAATTACCGGTATATTCTATATATTTACAAAAAAGAATACCTTTAATTTTAGATAGAATTCAATTATCTGAAGATAAAAAAAAATTACTTAGAGAACAAAAATTACAAGCTATTGAACAAAAAAGAATTAAAGCAATTCAACAAAAAGAATTTATTTTACACAATTTAAAAGCTAAATATTCTAATATAGAAATCTTAAAAGATACTAATTCTATTAGTTATAAAAATTTAAGTATTATTGAACAAAAATGAATTGATACTTTAAATTTTATAGATTCTAAATCTTTAACTACTAATAAATTAAATACTAGTGAAAATAAAAATTTAATATTTAGTACTACTGAATTAATCAGTTCTATTGGTAATTTTGACCCATTATATGGAGCAAATAAAAATATAATGTTTACTTTTAATAAGAAAAACACTTATAAAATTTTAAAAAATAGAAAAAATATTGCTACTATTTTTAAATCAGCTTTCTCTTCTATGGATAGTTTAATTAGTAAACCTTTCTTTTCAATTAAACCTAATCTTCTTATTATTGATTTATTTTTCTTCTGAAAACCTTTATATAAAAGAAATAAAAATTCTAAATTATATTCTAAATTTTCAATTATTTTTGAAAGAGAATTAAAATTCTTAAGTTTATTAATTACTAAATATATTAAAAGTAATACTAATTTAAATTTAACTAGAACTTATTATCCTTATAATGATAGTAATATTTTTGCTTATTTCTTAGGTTCTTTAAGTTTCTTCTTTTCTTATATTAGATTAATTAGAAATGTTTTCCATAAATTAAATATGAGAATTAATAAAAGAAAAAATTTTAGATTGAAATATAGAAATATACCTTCCGTAGTTTCAGGTATGGAAATTAATTTTGCTGGACGTATGTTAAACTCTAAAGCTAAAAAAAGAGTTAAAGATCAAAACATGATACTTGGTAGTTTAGCAAGAAAAAAATCATATCTTAAAACAAGTTCTAATTTCACTTCAAAAACTAAAGGTGGTGCATTTAATATTGCAGTTACTCAAAAAAGTACTTTTGTTAAATAATAGAGTAAGCTTTAATTATTCATATTCTAACTTTATACCCCAATATTATACAATTCTATCAATTAGAATTGTGTATTATATAGGGGTAAACCTTTTATGAGAAGAAGTTTTAGTTTTGGGGTTTGACGTGATAGTTGTGATTATTGTTTTATGTGGTAATTTTAATCCCCTCATCAAATATTGTGAAATGGTAAAATAGGAATTCCTTGTACTCCTAGATCATCGTCTACACCAAAAAGTATATTTCAATTATCAGGTTGCACGATAATATTATGTTCCTGTGGTTGTGGGATCTGGAAGTTCTGTTGTGGAACTAGCTGCTGATGCAACACTTGATGCAACTGATGATATGGGTGAAGTACCCACTCCAACATCTGTGCCACCACCACCTCTAAATAATGAACCAACTTTTTGCAAACATGATTTAAAGAGGTTGAAACTTCCACTTAAACCATATGCAAATAGACCAGCCACTTTACCGGCACCTCCAAAGGTTATCATGTTGATAATATGTCACATACTTCCAAATATTGAACTAATATCCCTTACAAAATCAGTATCTGGATATCAATAGAAATAACTAGCCAATGTAGTTAAACCGATAATTGCAGGAATTCAAGCAATTGAAATTTGTCATTCAGAAATAGGTTGAATGTGTGTGATAGTTCAAACAAGAATGTCATTTAATTCTTTTAATCAGGGTAGTGTTATTTGATTCATTACACCAAGAACAGATTTAACAGTTGAAGTATTACCAGCTATTTCATTTAATAAAATTTCAACAATGGCTCCTCTGAATGGAATTCAAAATGTGGCAAGTGCTAAATATTTGATTACTTTGGCTATAAGGGCAGAAATTAATACTCTTCTTAAAACCTTCAAATCAACTTTAAAATTTTTAGGTAGTAAATCATGGATAAAAGATATATTTAAAAATTGTACACCGTGTTTTATACTTCTGAAAAGTACAAGAGCTAGTGAAAATAAAGATTGGTGATGAATGGCAGCTGCCACCCCTGTACTCACAGATACTCTGTAAATCAGAGGTAAGGTTTTAGGCAAAGCTAATCTAATTATTAATCTAAAAAAAGAAAATTTTATTTACTATAAAATTACACCTAAATATAAAAGAAAGATACTTATTTTAGTTAGAACTAACATATTTTAAGGTAAAAATAAAACTATTTTAAATGAAAGAAGACAATTTGGCGCGTCGCCCTATTTGGGCTAGGGAGATAGCGAGTTCAACTCTCGCCTTTCATATTAATTAATACCTAGTAAATTTGCATTAGGAACTGATTGCTATTGCAATTATTCAATAGTACTAATCTTTTGCTGCAATTATTAGATAAGGTATCAGAAATATTTTACTTTATCTTTAAAATCCTGATACAATTTATATAGATAAGAATAAAAATATAAAAACTTATTGAGCAATTCTTTATATTCCATGTAAATTTTTACCTCAAAGTTGAAAATTTATAGGAACAAAATATAAAAGTTAGTTTTTCTTGCAATTAAATAGAGATCAAAACAATCTAAAGCCTAATTTTGATGATATATTTGTTGGTGTAATCATTAAAAAAACTAATATTTATGTCTACTTTAAGGAGATAGTAATTGAAAAAAAAAAAACAACTCTTATAAATACTAGTATAGTATTTATAACCGGGCTGTATTAACAAATTAAGTGTAACCTTATAACATCTTGTTGGAGTCGAACCAACATCCTAATGATTCGAAGTCATATGCTTTACCATTCAGCTAAAGATGCGAAATAATTTAAAAATACTATACCCTTTTATTTTAAGAGAATGAAAGTTGAATTTAAAGATGGTGGCGGTGTGTACAATATTGTAGCACATGATGTTTTACCTATACCTAAAAATTTTAAATATTATGACTATCTTAACTTAGTCAAAAATCATTCACAAGAACTTGATAAAATTTTTAATGATAGAGATGATCCTATCACATACTCACGGATATGAGTCTACTTGTATTATTAAAGCATTCCCCGGTAAATAGTTATTATGCCCTTACACATAACTTACTATTTTTATTATATATTTCTACATACCCCCACCATCTTTAAATTCAACTTTCATTCTCAAGTCAGATATATGTTTAAAATCGTGTAGTCGACAAACCGTAGCTCACACTCTAGATAATATATCTCGTGCATTATCATTTTCTTCATCATTGTACAAAATTAAAATAATACATTTCTCTTCTTTATCTTCAAATTTATCTATAATATGTAATTCATTATAATTTACATAAGATTGGACTTTTTTTCTTTTGAATATTGAGAAGAAAAACTTACAAATAGAAAAAATAGGTATAAATTTCAATAGTTTCATAAGTATAGTAATAATATAAAGTTAAATAAATAAATAAAACTTCCTTTAAAAGGTTTCAAAGTGTACAATTGGTGTACTATTTTATTTATGTAAGCTAAAACTTCTTCTTACAATATCTTGAGATTTTCTTATCACCGATCCATTCGGATTAGTAACTTCTATCTGTATTTTATCATGAATAGTTTCATATTTTACAAAAATCAAAGTCAAACTAATTTGGGTCTAAATATTTCATATTTTTGTCTTGCAAATAAAAACCATCATAGTATAAATAATTAATTAATGGGAGAGTTGGGGTTTCAGTGACATATAGAAGTGTTGTAGTTGGTATATCTAAAGTTTCTATTATAACAGAAGGGAAAATTCCGAATATAACAGTAGGTAATAGTAAAGCAATTAATAAATTGAATTCTTTTCTAGAGATATCAGGCATAGGAGATAAATAAGGTGAGAAACTACCATAAGAAATTCTATTATACATTCAAATAGAATAACATGCACTTAATACAATACCAGTAGAACCTAATACTGTAATTATAGGGTTTCTTTCCCACATTCCAATAAGACTTAATTGTTCTCCTAAGAAATTTAAAGTTAAAGGAATACCAGTATTAGCTAAAATAAAGATAAAGAATAGAGTGATAAATACAGGCATTGTTAAACTTAAACCTTTATAGTAACCTATATTTCTTTTGTGATATCTATCATACATAATTCCACCTACACAATAGAATAAGGCAGGACTTACAAATCCGTGAGCTATACCAAGTAATATAGCACCAATTATTCCAATAAAACTATTAGAGAAGATACCTAATACTACTACTGCCATATGACATATACTTGAATAAGCAATAAGAGTTTTAGTATCTTGTTGAAGAATAGTAGCTAAAGAAGCAAATATTAAAGAAATAATAGCAATAACTTGAACAATAACACTACAATAATTAGATGCATCTGGGAATAAGTGTATTAATAATCTTAACATACCATAAGTTGCAAATTTTAATACTGTACCAGCTAATAAGATTGATCCACCTAATGGAGCTGAAGTATGAGCTCTAGGTAATCACATATGTACTGGTATTAAAGGAGTTTTAACAGCTAATGCTAAGAAGAAAGCAGCTCATAAAATAATTTGACTTTCTAAACTAATTTCTGATAATGATAATAATTGGAAATCAGTAGAACCTACATAATTATATATTTGAAGTATTGCTAATAACATAAATAATGAACCAGCTAAAGTATATAAGAAGAATAAGAATGATGATCTTACTCTTTCTTCACCAGTACCATAGATTATAATTACTAAGAATAATACAGGTAAAATACTTTCAAAGAATATATAGAATAATAATAAATCTAATACTACAAATAATGCAATTTGTAATGTTTCTAATACTAAGAATGAAATTATAAAATATTTTATATTATTAGTTATACTTCCAAAATTAGCTAGTAATGCTACTGGTGTTAAGAAAGTAGTTAATAATACAAAGTATAATGAGATACCATCTATACCAATATAAAAATGGCAAAAACTTATACTATCAAAATTATATACAAATTGGTATTGATTTACATTAGAATCAAATAATACTCACATATATAGACTAATTATAAAAGTGATTAAAGTAGTAATTATACCTACAATTTGTAAAATTCTAGTTCTTTTGTAATTTTCTTGTTTTAAGATTTTATCTGTTTCTTGTTTAATTTGTGTTGTTATTTCCTCAGTTGTTAGAGTACTGTTAGCTAATTCTGCTTCTAAATTTGTATTTGCTAATAATTTAGCTTCTTCCTCTGATAATTCTGAAACTGGAATCATGCTGATAATTAAAGAACCAATAAGAGGTAAAATTAATAATAGTAATAGAATCATTGTATATTTTAATTTGTTGACATTTTACATATTTAATTAACGAATGCCCTTTAAGGCGATTGAATTAAATTGATATAAAATCTATGCATTTAGCGCTTAGAGTTTTGTATAGAAATTTAAATAACTATACAAAGAAATGTAATACATTCATCCTTTTATTTTTATGAAAATCACTAAAACAAGTAATTATTTTTATTAATAAAATAAATAAATAATTACTTAAATTAATAATTAAGGGCTACGAGGGAATCGAACCCTATTTTTAAATTTTGCAGATTCACTACAGTACCACCTGTAAACATAACCCTTTGAACGGATATATTTATAACTAAAGTAATTCTATAATTTTAATACAAATCTAATATATAATTAGGTTACTAATAATTTTGCTATATACAATAAATAAGTAATTATATTAATTTATTAGTTTCTTTGTACTTTAACATAAAGTTACTACCTTACTATTTTATTATTCTATAAATCTAATTTACTTAAAGTTAAAAATATTTTTATTACAAAAGTATTATTTAATAGAATTAAGATTATAAATATTTGTGTTATTACGGGCACTGTGAGATTTGAACTCACGACTTCCTAAGAAGTACTCGTTTTCAAGACGAGCGTTTTAAACCAGACTCGACCAAATACCCTTATATTAATAAATATAACTTTTAATAAAAATAAAATTAAAGAGTTATAATACTATATTTCTTTAATTTATAATGTTTAGTCAAATATAAATAAATATAAACCTACTTAATAAGCTAGACAAAACAAAGAAACCAATAAATAAGTTTTAATTATCAGCCTTATCATTATATTAATATCATATTAAAGTTTATAATAATAAGATAAGACCGCAGGGAATTGAACCCTGATAAGACCCATTATGAGCGAGTTGCATTAACCAATTATGCTACAGTCTCTATATATTTAAATTTAATAATATTTAAATGAGCAGTTAATTTATGTGTATATAATTGGTTAAATCTTTCCATTGTATAATACTAATCATTTTACCAATTATAGTTCAAATAACTATAACACATATTTACTAATTTAATTATTTATAAAATTAACCAATACGAGCAAAGAGACTTGAACTCTTATACACAAAAGCATATAAATTCCTAAGATTTACCTGGCTACCAATTTCAGCATACTCGCGATTCATATTTTTACAAATATTATAAAATTATAAAAAATTTATTTATATATGTTCTACTATTAAAGTATACTAATTCTAGCTATTTTTATATTATTAGTAAATTAATAATAATAATTAATTATGACAGTTTAGGAGTTGAACCCACCACTCTGCTTATGAGACAAATATGCAACCACTTACATTTTACTGTCTTTGTATAAATAGTAAACTCTCACTATTTAATCTTAAAATTATATGTATTAATACTAGCTTATAGGAAGTAGAGGAATCGAACCCCTGAAAAACAACGTGTAAAGTTGCCGCCTTAACCACTCAGTCCAACCTCCCTAATAAACTTACAAACCTTCTCCTAATTAATATTCTAATAAAAGTTAAAAATTAAGGAGTTAGATTAAAAAAGTTATAATAAAATTACATTCTATTCCTATAATTTTCTATTCTATTAATCCTATTCAAATAAAAATAACAAATATTGGGGTTTGCTTATTTGTTTTGTATTATCCAGCAGCACTTTCCAGTACGGCTACCCTGCTATGACTTTTGAGATGTTACTCAAATAAACTGATTTATACAGACTAATCTTAACAAAGATGTTAAATCTATAGCAAAATTTTACTTTTAAAATAGCAAACTAATCTTTGAAAAAGAATTAATCCATTTTAATTTCCTTTATTATAAGCTTCTTCCCAGCGACAGACGGTTAGTTCATAACGGAGGCTTATTTCACCGTTGCGGTTATGATCAACGATTACTCGAAATTCCTTCTTCATGTTGCCGAATTGCAGACAACAATCCGACTGATATTATTTATAAAATAACTTTCTTTTGTGATTAGCTCCTCCTTAATTTCTTATTAAAGTTCTAAGATAGATCAATAATAATATCTAACCGAAAAAATTAGATACGATAGAAGAGTCTTGCTTCACTTTGTAAAAGTTCTTGTGGCACGTTGATAGCCCAGAGCATGAGGGCCATAAAGACTTGCCTTAGCCCCAAATGTAACCCTATAGGAAACATTATTTGTTAAGTATATACTTAAAATTAACAAAAGGGATTGCGTCCGTTAGCGGAATTAACCTAAGTTCTCACGACACGGACTAAAGACAGCCATGCAACACCTGTATCTTAGCTATTTATATAGAAACACTTCCTCCCTTCCCATAACTAATCCTTTTAACTGTAAGGAAAAAAAGATTAGAAAGATAAAAATCACAATTTATTTCTAAAAAGTCAAGAAGGTTATCAATGTAACGAATTAATGGTTAAATTCTTTCATAAAATGCTTCTTAAACAAAAGTATTTCCACTCAAAAGAGTTTATTTCCTAATGTAAGATAGATATGCAAGCAACTGGTAAGGTTTTACGCGGATTATCGTATTAAATAACATGCTTCACTTCGTTCGCTCCGAAACCGACTAATTTTTTTGTTTTCAATTTTGCAATCGTACTCACAAGGCGGAATGGTTAACGTGTTAACATTAAAACTAATAAGTATTGTAATTATAAAACTATTATAGTAATATATCTTACAAATAACTAGAAATTACCATTCATCGTTGACAGAGAGGGGTAATTGGGTATCTAATCCTTTTTCCTATCCTCCCCTTAGTTCCTCAGCGTCAGTTTTATTGTTCGGTAGTGGAAAAAAAGCCTTCGCTCTTAGTATTCTACTTAATCTTTCAGGATATGACCCCTTGTTTAAGTATTATTTAATATAACCTCTATTCGACTCTAGCACTTAAGTTCAGCCTGTCATACAAATACAGCGAAGCTATATTGTATTAATTGTTAATAGATTATTCATCTACTTTGACAGGTAATTAAGGCCGCCTACTAACCCTTTACGCCTGATAAAGATGACTAACGTTTGCGTTTTTGGTCTTACCGAGTCTTCTGGCACCAATTTTTGACAACACTATAGTAAAGTAATATCATTATTATCCTCTACCTTATCTTACTTTTTTATTTTATTTTGTTTATTTATATTCAATTACTAAAATTAGTAAACTAATCCTTGTAACTTTCCTACAAATAAAACTGAAAAAAGATTGATTTCAGTTAGCTAGTTCACTCTTGCGAGCATTGACTAATATTCTTGACTGCTGGTAGCAAAACGCTACTAGGGAGATTTCATTCCCAATGTGGCCATTTATTCTATCAAATATGGCTTTTGATCATCGGCTTGGTAGGCTTTTACCCCACCAACTACCTAAACAAAATAAATAGAATCCTATAACAGAAAATTTCCTTTATTAATTAAAATACAAGTAAACATTTTAATTTTTTATCTCCTATTTAGAGAGACTATAGGGTATCTTATTTACCATACTCACCTTTACACCTTATTTCTTAATTTAATTAAATTTAGGAAATAACGATTCGCATGTCTTAAAACTACTGAAAAACGTTCAATCTGAACCAAAATTAAATTCTTACTCAACAATTTAACAATTAAACTAAATATTTAATCGTTTTATTATATATGCTTTATGCAATATTTTTCTATTTTCTTTTAATTTTTAAACATTTTTATAAATTAATTTATATTTTTATTTAAAAAGTATTTTTATTTACAACAATTTTGTGTTGGTCTCTTTTAATTTAGAGTACATTGTAAAATTAAAAAATAATAATATATTTTTACTCTAGTTATAAAAGATTGAGTATTTCTAATAAATCTTTTTTGATATTACTATTGAATTGTGTAGATGTAGAATAAGATCTTTTATTAAAGAATTTATTTAGTTTATTGACCTTATGTCTTTTTAGATATGTTATTTTACCAATTCATACTTCTACTTCAACCAATGTAAAATCTAATGTATCTTCAATCGACCCCTCATCTCAAAAATTTTGAAGTTGAGATCTGATTAAATCAATAAATTCACTTGGATTAGTTTTATCTGTAATTGGTGTATTTTTAACAATATATAATACTTCATCTTCTTTTCGAAGAGATATCATCATAATTTTGTTAGGTATACTATGTCATTCTGTTGTTAGATTTAAACTGTTTCATATAGCTACAAAGAAATCTTGGTGAACATATCCTTCAGTATTAAGGAATTGGAAAATATATTTATTGTGTGTATCTATTTTATTATTAATATTAAGTAATTCCATTTTTAAATTATCATCCCATTTTAATTGTTTAGGTTGATTTAATTTAAATAGAGCTGCTTTTGATATAATTATTATTAAAGATAACAATTTTTTTAAAATTTGTTTCATTATATAAAATAAATACGTATCCTTGCGTAGACATATAATAATGGTTCAAAATTGTAGTAATTTAAGTTTAAATATCTAAATTAATATTATTGGTAATAATATCTGGTTTAGTTTAATTAAGTAAATACTTCCAATGTTTGTTTTGATAAGTATTAGCATGTAACTAATACATTAAAATTTTATTTTTAATCATCCAAATAATTTTTTATTAATGGCAGCCTTTCTTAGTATAACATTACTAGGAATAATGCTATGAAATGCCCACTAATCGAAAGGTAAATTAATGGGCACAAATATATTATTCAATGGTTTTCTATAGGTACGCCGTCATTTTGAAACTCCGACTGATAATGATAAATGATAAAATCAAATACCTTTATATTAAATAGATGTTTATACTAAATTGTTCTAGATACAGGTGATTAAAAGTTGGTTTAACCTTCTTTATTATCGTAATGTATTCCTTGTATAGGAGTTTAACCTCTCAATCTAACTAACTATCCTTATCTTACCATCACTACTAGCTAAATTGTTACACCGGTAAACAATGCTATTGGGGTTTAACTCATATTATATAATATGAAGATATTATTAATTAACAATTAATTCATTAGAGAGTAACCTAATTAAATAATACTTATGTAATATCTATAAGTAAAATAAATACTACTATAAGTAATCTAGGGTCTAATATAGATTCTCCCATTAATACTGAACTAAAAATTATAAATAAGAAAGAAATTAAAGATAATACAATATATAGAGCATAAGTAGTAATAACTCCACTATCTAAATTACTAATATTATTAGCAGTTTTATATATAGAAACGGATAATCCATAAGGACCTACCATTTCAACAATACCTCTATCAAATAATTTAGAAATAGTATAACCATATTCTAATCCTTTAGATATAATAAAATTATTATAAATAATATCAAAGTAGTATTTAGCATTTAAGAAACTATATAATTTTCTACCTAATGAAGTATCAGTTACTTGTACAAAACTAATAGGACTTCAGTGGTATAGATAGAAAGAAGAAACAGCTCCAAATATACTACAAAGGAAAGGTATATTTTTAATTCAAGGACTCATTGAGAATTCAGCTTCTACTAAAGTAATATTATTAGGTTTAATAAATATAGAATTACCAAAGAAATCTGAACCTATTCCTGCAAAAGAATCAGATACTAAGTATCCAAAGAATATACTAAACAATGCTAGTACAAATAATGGTATAATTACTGCATTATTTGCTTCATGAGCATTATTATAAGAATTCATAGGTCCATTAGGTACTGTAAAGAATACTAAACTTAATAATCTTACAGAATAGAATGCAGTTAAAGCAGCAGTTAAACTACCTAAAATAAATGCATAAGTACCTGTAAAACTATATGTACCATATGCTAATTCAATTATTAAATCTTTACTATAGAACCCTGTTAATCAAGGTGTAGCTAATAATGAAAGAGAACCTACTAACATAGCAGTATAAGTGAAAGGTAAGAATTTAATTAATCCTCCTAATTTACGTACATCTTGTTGATCTCCAAAACTATGAATTACGGCACCAGCTCCTAAGAATAGTAAAGCTTTAAAGAAAGCATGATTAATCACGTGCATTAATGCAACATTATATTGAGATAAACCAACAGCCATTACCATGTATCCTAATTGAGAGATTGTACTAAAAGCAATGATTCTTTTTAAATCATTTTGTACTAATCCACAAGTAGCAGCAAAGAAAGCTGTAGAAGCACCTACTAATGTAATAACTAATAATGCAGTAGAACTATATTCTAATAATGGTGATGATCTTACTAATAAATATAATCCAGCTGTAACTAGTGTAGCAGCATGAATTAAAGCTGATACTGGTGTAGGACCTTCCATACTTCCCGGTAATCAAGAATGTAAAGGAATTTGACTAGATTTAGCCATAGCCCCAGTTAACAGTAATAAACCTATAATAGTAATAGCAGTTTCATTCATAAAAGGTACAGTTGCAAAGATTACTGAATAATCTAATGATCCAAATAAAGCTACTAATGCAAAGAATCCTATACTTAAACCCATATCACCTACTCTATTCATAGTTAAGGCTAATATAGCTGCTTTATTTGCTTGTATTCTAGTGAATCAGAAGTTAATTAATAAATAAGAAACAACTCCAATTCCTTCTCAACCTACAAACATAACAAAATAATTAGCACCAGATACTAGTATTAACATAAAGAATGTGAATAAAGATAAATAAGAAAAGAATCTTTGATTATGAGGATCTTCTGCCATATAATCTGTAGAGAAGATATGTATTAAAGATGAAATATATAATACTGGAATAAACATTGCTACTGTTAATTGATCAAATTTAAATTCTCAGTCTATTGTTAAATATTCTGAGTCTACTCAATTACATAAGTAGACATATACGGGTGATCCGGCTAATCCAACTTCATAAAATGCGAAGCTAGCTAATATAGCAGATAAAATCACACAAGTACATGTGATAAAGTGAGATCCTTTAACACCAATTTTTCTTCCAAAGAAACCTGAAGTTAAGGCTCCTAAAAATGGTAAAATTAAAATAGATAAAAACATTATGATCTTAAAGAAATATTTCCTTTTAGTCTATAATAAGCTACAAGTATACTTAAACCGATTACTGATTCAGCACCTGCTAATGATATTATTAATATACTGAATATTTGTCCTATTCCGTCATCAAAACTAAAACTAGAGATTAATACTAGTAAAGTAACAGCTAGTAACATTATTTCAATAGCAATAATCATTAAAATAATATTTTTTCGGTTTAATATAAATCCTAAAATTCCTATTAAAAATAATAATAAAGATAGATTCATATAATAAATATAATTGTAATATCCTTGCGTAGACATGTATTAATGGTTCAAAGTTATTTTTATTGAAATATTAACTATTTATTGATTACTATTAAAATAATAATTGAATAAATAGAATATTCCATTTTAGTTAAAAATAAGGTTTGTTTTGATAAGTATTAGCATGTAACTAATACGTTAAAATTTTATTTTTGTATTATACACCAATATATTTAGTGTATAGGTAATTAAAGTTTTTTTAATTACTTCTTTTATTTTTTCGTATAAAAATTATAATCTAATCAATAAAAATTATTACAAGGATGTAAACCTAATATAGCTAAAACAATTAAACACAACAAAACTATAAAACACATAATATTTCCAAACCTACTACTAATAATGGTGCTACTAATAATGGTGCTACTAATAATGGTGCTACTAATAATGGTGCTACTAATAATGGTGCTACTAATAATGGTGCTACTAAAGCAGAAAGACAAATAATAATAAATAAAGTAATACAAACAAAAAAAACATAACATATTTAGCAGGTATAAAATATAATGCTAATTTACAAATGAACAATATTATACAGATTACAATTATAACACTAAACATTCCTTTTTTATTGAAAATAATTAACGAATTATAGTATAAAAAATCAAAAGATTTTCTTAATATATTTTTGATGGTTTATTTCATCATAACTGTATTTCTAACTATATCTTGATTGGGGTTTGCTGAGAAATTTGAAGTAGATTGTTTTGGTAAGATATTAAATGCATGTAATGGCATAGGACTTGGTAAGTTTCATTCTAATGAGTTACCTGTAATAGTTTCTTTATTAAATTTAGAAACTGAAGTAAAGAATGAAGGAACTGCTCAAGGGTTTTCATTAACTTTTTTACCATTAGCAAAAATATCAAAGATAATATAAGCAAATAATACTGTAGATACTACTGATATTAATGATCCAAAACTTGAGATTTTATTTCAAGCTGTGAAAGCATCAGCATAATCAGGTATTCTTCTAGGCATTCCTGCTAGACCTAAGAAATGTTGAGGGAAGAAAGTTAAATTAACTCCTACAAATAATGTATAGAATTGAATTTTACCTAATGTTTCATTATATGATCTACCAATTAATTTTGGAGCTCAGAAATAGAATCCAGCAAATAATGCAAATACTGCACCCATTGATAATACGTAGTGGAAATGAGCAACTACGTAATATGTATCATGTAATGCTAAATCTATTGAAGCATTAGCTAAAACTACTCCAGTTACCCCTCCTACTGTGAATAATGCTAAGAAACCTATAACAAATATTAAAGGTGTAGTAAATCTTAAGCTACCTCCGTATAATGTTGCCATTCAACTGAAGATTTTAATTCCTGTTGGTACTGCAATAACCATAGTTGCTGCAGTGAAATAAGCTCTAGTATCTACATCTAAACCTACTGTGAACATGTGGTGACTTCATACTAAAAATCCTAAGATACCAATAGAGAACATAGCATATATCATTCCTAAGAAACCAAATACAGATTTCCCTGAGAATGTAGAAACTACGTGACTAACAATACCGAATCCTGGGATAATAATAATATATACCTCTGGATGTCCAAAGAATCAGAATAAATGTTGATATAATACTGGATCTCCCCCTCCGGCAGGGTCATAGAAATTAGTATTAAAGTTTCTATCTGTTAATAACATTGTAATACCACCTGCTAATACTGGTAATGATAATAATAATAAAATAGCAGTAACAAAAATACTTCATACAAATAAAGGTACTTTGTGGAAACTCATACCATTAGTTCTCATGTTTAATGCTGTTGTAATGAAATTTATGGCACCTAATAAAGATGATATACCTGATAGGTGTAAACTGAAAATAGCTAAATCAACTGATGCACCTGAATGTGATTGGATACCTGATAAAGGTGGATAAACTGTTCATCCTGTTCCGGCTCCATTTTCTACTAAAGCACTAAGTAATAATAAAATTAATGAAGGAGGTAATAATCAAAATGAGATATTATTAAGTCTTGGGAATGCCATATCTGGCGCTCCTACTTGTAATGGTAAGAAAATATTACCAAACCCTCCAATTAATGCGGGCATAACCATAAAGAAAATCATTAAGAATGCGTGAGCAGTAATAATCACATTAAATAATTGGTGATCTCCGTGTAAAAATTGTACACCTGGAGCTGATAATTCCAATCTAATTAATACTGAAAATCCTGTACCTAACATTCCTGCAAAGATCGCAAATACTAAATATAATGTACCGATTTCTTTAGCATTAGTAGAATAGAGTCTTCAATCCAACATTTCCAT